TCGCTTAATGGTAAATGCCCCAAATACACCCAACGAGTAACTAATAATCCTGTTATGCAGAAAAAAGTAACTATCATACCCTTTTCTGACGAATCATATAGTCCTACGATTTCATCGACTAATAAAGTTATCAAATGAATTGTAATTACAATTGAAACGATAGAAAAGGATATATGAGTTAATATATGCTCTAAAGTTGAAAATATCATAAAAATTATTAAAAGGGGGTCCCGCAATTATAGGAATTGAAATCGGGAATTGAATTCATTATAGGACTTACTCTTTTAGAAGATGCCATGCCGCCACTCGGACTCGAACCGAGATGCTCTAGCACTGCTTCCTAAGAGCAGCGTGTCTACCTATTTCACCATAGCGGCTTATTCGAAATCATAATAACCTATTTTTATTCAATCGTCGAGATTGAAGGAGTTAATTAAATGCAATATTTTTTTAGGAAACCATTAAATTGATGAATAAAAACTTGTTTAAGAATTAGGGATTTAAACGTTTTCGTTAATAATATTTATTATCTTTTTATTTATTATTTTAGAATGTCAATTTTATTTAACTGAACTAAAAATGTAGTTTTTCGTAAGTTATTACTTTATGTTTTCCTAAAACAAAAATGTTACGGTTGGAACTAGATTATTTTTACTTCAATCCATAGATAGAACTAAAAGCAATGTTCTGTCTCGTTTGCATTTTTTAATGATTCATTTATTTTATCATTTATTTTATTAATCTAAAATAAAAAAATAATTTTATCGATAAAATATAATTTTTATATAACACAATTTCAGCGATACACTCAAGGGGTTTTTGTAAATATTTGCATAGTTATTTTTATATGAATTCTTAGGGTTTTTCGTTGTGTAGAGAATTTGTGTTAAGATTTAGCAACCCAATTAAGTTAGGTATTAGTATGGGTGTATCAATTATATAACAATATTTTATATTTCTATCGAAATTGTACCGTACTTCAAAAAATACTTTATAAATTTTTAAATTAATATATATTATATCTTTGATATATATTATATTTTGATCGATCTTCCAATCGAACCATAGGATCTAAAACGGATCACTCAAAATTGGCACATTAGTCATATAACTACCTAAAAATGTAAAAGGGGATTTTTTTAATTAAATTGGGTTAAAGAGTTTATATAGTGATAATAATTTAGAAAAATAATGATTTAGAAGATTATAAAACATATTTAAAACTAAATCAATTAGTTTCAACGAACCCTTCTTTTAATATATAATAATATATAATTATAATATCTTTTAATATATAATTATAATATTTTTAATATATAATTATAATATATAATAAAAAATAAATTTATTTTTATTATTGATTCAAGTCGATGGGGAAAGTGAGAATCCCCATCCTGAAAATCATAAAATATACTAAAACGAAAGGTGAACCCTTGTGCTTGCATTTATCCTTTTTTCAAACAAAAAAGTACCATTAATTTTTCGAATTAAGTAGACAACAGAATTCTTATCTATATCAGAAATGAAAGAAAAAAGACGCCTTCTAAATTAAAACATTATGAAACTAATTATTTTTATTTATGATTTATATTTATTATATAAATATAAAATAATAAAATAATTTTTTTTATATATATTATTTTTTATTATATATAAATTATATAAATATAAATTATTTTACTATTATGATGTTAATTAAAATTCTTATAACTTATAAATATTATAAAAAAATTAGAAACAAAATTAGATTACTTTTCTAATTAGACCGATTAAGATTTTTTATTGTATTGTTTGATTACTATTATTTATTTGTTACACAAAAAAAACTTTTAGAACTCCCGGTAGAAAGAGATTTCGCTAATGAAAAAGCTTTCAATGCTGCCCGATATCCCTTCCTTTTCCAAATATTTTTACGAATCCGTTTTTTTGAAATAGAGGTGCGTTTTTTTGGAACTGCCATTAAAAAATTATATTATAATAGGTTCTTCGGTTGGATGTGAAAGACATCTATTGTTCAAAATAAATTTTTCTTTACTGTTCTCTATCTATTTATTCTCTAAATCATACTCCCTTCATAAAAAAGGGGGGTGTGTAAAAATCGCATAAAATATTACTAACAACAATCCCCTATGCCAAATAGAATTGATTGAAGTTGATAAAATACAATACAAACAAAAAAGAAAAGATTGTGCGTTTAGTTTTCTTTCTATTTTCGTCGTGTTACATTTATACATGTAATAAAATACATCAAAAGGTTAATAACCCAACCCCTCTATCGCTTAATTAAAAAACTTTAATAATTTTCTATTATATTAATTAATTTAATTGGTCAAACTCGAAGAAAGAGTACACCCAACTTTAATTCTCAAATTCGAGTGGGACTAGTAGTTAATCTGTTAAAGGATACAAAATCTATAATTTTTTTATTATATTATATTATAAAAGGCATTTTATTTGCCCTTTTTTTTTATTTTACATAAAATAAAGTGTTGGATATCATAGCATTTCCTACAAATAGCTTTTATTGTAATGGAAGACAATCAATTAGTTACAAAACAAATTGTTTAATGATTCTGAATAACCGAATTACAATTACAATAAATAGTTTTTATGGGTCAAGTTATGCGCTTTATGATTCATACCAAACACTGTTTTTGGTGTAATTATCTATCCTCGCTCTATAGATATAAAAGATATAAATAAATTATTGTAATACGTAATAATTATAATTAGAATGCAAATTTTATTTAAGTTTTATTTTATATATCTTAATTTTTTTTTATTAACTGACCCCTTTCAACAGAAAACAAATAAGAACCGGTGAATCAGAAACAATTAATTAAGAAAAATATTTTATTTTTTTTTATGGAATATACATATCAATATTCATGGATTATACCTTTCATTCCACTTCCAGTTCCAATGTTAATTGGAGCAGGACTTCTACTTTTTCCAACGGCAACAAAAAATCTTCGCCGTATGTGGGCTTTTCCGAGTGTTTTATTGTTAAGTATAGTTATGATTTTTTCAGCCCATTTTTCTATTCAGGAAATAAATCACAATTCCGTCTATCAATATGTATGGTCTTGGACCATCAATAATGATTTTTATTTAGAATTTGGCTGCTTGGTTGATCCACTTACTTCTATTATGTCAATATTAATCACTACTGTTGGAATGATGGTTCTTATTTATAGTGATAATTATATGTCTCATGATCAGGGATATTTGAGATTTTTTGCTTATATGAGTTTTTCCAATACTTCAATGTTGGGATTAGTTACTAGTTCTAATTTGATACAAATTTATATTTTTTGGGAATTGGTTGGAATGTGTTCTTATCTATTAATAGGTTTTTGGTTCACACGACCTAGTGCGGCGAATGCTTGTCAAAAAGCGTTTGTAACTAATCGTGTCGGGGATTTCGGTTTATTATTAGGAATTTTGGGTTTTTATTGGATAACGGGTAGTTTTGAATTTCGGGATTTGTTTGAGATATTTAATAACTTGGTTTATAATAATGAGGTTAATTTTTTATTTGTTACCTTATGCGCCTTCCTATTATTTGCCGGCGCAGTTGCAAAATCCGCCCAATTTCCCCTTCATGTATGGTTACCTGATGCCATGGAAGGGCCTACCCCCATTTCGGCTCTTATACATGCCGCTACTATGGTAGCAGCAGGGATTTTTCTTGTAGCTCGGCTTCTTCCTCTTTTCATAGTTATACCTTACATAATAAATCTAATAGCTTTGACAGGTATAATAACATTACTTTTAGGAGCCACTTTAGCTCTTGCTCAAAAAGATATTAAGAAAAGCTTAGCTTATTCTACAATGTCTCAATTGGGTTATATGATGTTAGCTCTAGGTATGGGGTCTTATCGAGTTGCTTTATTTCATTTGATTACTCATGCCTATTCGAAAGCATTGTTGTTCTTAGGATCTGGATCAATTATTCATTCGATGGAAACTATTGTTGGATATTCTCCAGATAAAAGTCAGAATATGGTTCTTATGGGCGGTTTAAGAAAACATGTACCAATTACAAAAACCGCTTTTTTATTAGGTACACTTTCTCTTTGTGGTATTCCACCTCTTGCTTGTTTTTGGTCCAAAGATGAAATTCTTAATGATAGTTGGTTGTATTCACCGATTTTTGCAATAATAGCTTGTTCCACGGCAGGATTAACTGCATTTTATATGTTTCGTATCTATTTACTTACTTTTGAAGGACATTTAAATGTTTATTTTCAAAATTACAGCGGCAAAAAAAATAGCTCGTTCTATTCAATGTCTCTCTGGGGTAAAGAAGGAAAAAAAATTATTAAAACAAGCTTTCGTTTATTAGATTTTTTAACTACGAAAAACAATGAAAAAACTTATTTTTTAAACACGTATTGGATTAATAATAATGGAAATGTAAGAAGTATGGTACATCCGTTTATTAGTATTGCTCGTTTTGGCACTAAAAACACTTTCTCATATCCCCACGAGTCGGACAATACTATGTTATTTCCGATGCTTGTATTAGTTTTATTTACGTTGTTCATTGGGGCCGTAGGAATTCCGTTATTCAATCAGGAAGGAATGAATTTGGATATACTATCCAAATTCTTAAGTTCGTCTATAAACCTTTTACATAAAAATAGAAACCATTCTGTAGATTGGTATGAATTTATCACAAATGCAACTTTTTCCGTTAGTATAGCTTATTTCGGAATTCTTATATCGTCTTTTTTATATAAGCCTGTTTATTCATCTTTACAAAATTTAAATTTATTTAATTCATTTGTTAGAAGTGTTCCTAATAAAATTAAAGTTTTGGGGGGTAAAATAATAAATGTGATATATAATTGGTCATATAATCGTGGTTACATAGATTTTTTTTATGTAATATCCTTTACTAAAGGTATAAGAAGATTAGCTGAACTAACTCATTTTTTTGATAGACGAGTAATTGATGGAATTACGAATGGAGTCGGTATTGCGAGTTTTTTCGT